AGATGAATGTACAAAAAGAATTAAATTATGTGAACCGAAAACTCAACATTGCTATTACAAGAATTACAAAACCTTATGGAAACCCTAATATTCTTGCAGAATTTATAGCCGGACAATTAAAAAATAGAGTTTCATTTCGCAAGGCAATGAAAAAAGCTATTGAATTAACTGAACAGGCAGATACAAAAGGAATTCAAGTACAAATTGCAGGACGTATCGACGGAAAAGAAATTGCACGTGTCGAATGGATCAGAGAAGGGAGGGTTCCCCTACAAACCATTCGAGCTAAAATTGATTATTGTTCCTATCCAGTTCGAACTATATATGGGGTATTAGGCATCAAAATTTGGATATTTGTAGACGAGTAATAATCAGAAACCCTTACTCGCTTTTACGTTCTATCCAGTGATGGAACAAAAAATGACAAACTCTTTAATTCTTTTTATGTTCAATCAAAAAAATGAGCAATTCTATAGGGTTAAATAAAAATTCGATTGACCATTTTATTTTGATATAAATATAATTGCTATGCTTAGTGTGTGACTCGTTGGTTTTTTTTTAGGGTAGGGTTAGGATTCTAAAAAAAAAAAATAGACTGGCCCATAGTATGAACTAATAACTAGAGAAGTAATAACCAACTCATCGCTTCGCATTATCTGGATCCAAAAAACCAGTCAGTCAAGATATGATATATTGATCATATCATTGTAGCAACTGAAATATGTTTTTGCATACAAAAACCATGAGTTGTGAAGCGAAATATAAAAAGGATGTGGATAACTGGAAAGGTGAGAGAAAGAGAGAAAAAGAATATCAATGATATAGAATTCCAATATAAAATATTATATGTAAGGTCTATAAGTCATCTCATAAAAGACAATGTAATAAAGCATCAATACTCTCATTCATATTCATCCAGAAGTAGATGAATCTAATCTGTTCATAGAACAAAAAAATAAAGAGCCTCGAGCCAATAAAGACTGAGAAGATTGACTCAAGAACAAATTTAATGAATTTAATGAGAGGCTCCATTGTAGAATTCAGACCTAAGCATTAATCGAGAAGCGATGGGAACGACGGAACCTGTGAATGCAGAAGATTCTATTGAAAACGAATCCTAATGATTCATCGGGTGGGATGGCGGAACGAACCGGAGAACAATTTCATTTATTCTGAGCGATCATGGGCTAACCCTACAACTGAACTAGATATTTAAAGAGTAAATATTCGCCCGCGAAAGCTTTATTTTATTTGATTGCTCCATTTTTTTTGTGATCAAATATGATAAAAAAGGAAAAAGAAAGATTCGTTATAACGTTATAAAAAACGACATTATCTACTATCTATAAATTTATGTTTAGTTATATATCCAAAAAAATCAATATATTTGGAATATATTAGATGAAATATCAAAGAATCCGGTGTATTATTGATTAAATACATGTTAAATACATGTATATCTTAATGCAATATTTTTCAATCCTTTCATTCGCGAGGAGCTGGATGAGAAGAAACTCTCATGTCCAGTTCTGTAGTAGAGATGGAATTGTGAAACAACCATCAACTATAACCCCAAAAGAACCAGATTCCGTAAACAACATAGAGGAAGAATGAAGGGAATATCTTATCGAGGTAATCATATTTGTTTCGGTAGATATGCTCTTCAGGCACTTGAACCCGCTTGGATCACATCTAGACAAATAGAAGCAGGGCGACGAGCAATGACACGAAATGCACGCCGTGGGGGAAAAATATGGGTACGTATATTTCCAGACAAACCCGTTACAGTAAGACCTGCGGAAACACGTATGGGGTCGGGTAAAGGATCTCCCGAATATTGGGTAGCTGTCGTTAAACCAGGTAGAATACTTTATGAAATGGGCGGAGTAGCAGAAAATATAGCCAGAAAGGCTATTTCAATAGCAGCATCAAAAATGCCTATACGAACTCAATTCATTATTTCGTGATAGAAATTTATAACCATAGGAAAGAGGTCTTGGAATAAAAAAGCAATTGCAGGTTTCTTTTTTTTGACAAAGAATATTTCTTTTTTTCTTCTCCCCTTTTTGTTTTGCATTGAAAGAACAGATTAAAAAATGATATGATTCAACCCCAGACCTATTTGAATGTAGCGGACAACAGCGGGGCCCGAGAATTGATGTGTATTCGAATCATAGGAGCTAATAATCGCCGATATGCTCATATTGGTGATGTTATTGTTGCTGTGATCAAAGAAGCAGTACCAAATATGCCTCTCAAAAGATCAGAAGTGATCAGAGCTGTAATTGTACGTACTTGTAAAGAACTCAAACGTGACAATGGTATGATAATACGATATGATGACAATGCTGCAGTTGTCATTGATCAAGAAGGAAATCCAAAAGGAACTCGAGTTTTTGGTGCGATCGCCCGAGAATTGAGACAGTTAAATTTTACAAAAATAGTTTCATTAGCCCCTGAAGTATTATAAGATAAGACCATGATATAGAGTTATAGTAGA